ATTCGGAGGTTCGAATCCTTCCGTCCCAGGTCAAGGACATATCCATTCTACCAGAGTAAGGGTTCCTTTTCTAAATAACGCGTTCTGCTTAAGGGATTGATGGGATTAAGTTTCTTAAAACGAGATTAAGTCTCTTAAGACTTGGTTGGGTTAGGGGAAAAGAAAAATTAGGAACAAGGGCTTAATCTGTACTTGTTTATCTTTGTCCCTAGATAGTTCACTTTCCGTAAATGGGATCTTTTTTAATTTATGATTCAGCAGTACCAGAGAATTGGGGGGGAGTGGATAGGTCTTAATCCGAAACGGAAGATATTCATTTAAATATTTGTGTCGGCCCGAATCTCATTAATATTAATATCGAATCAAGTTCTATATGTAACTGATGTTTTTTTGACCCTTTATAGGTATTTTGTTTTTGGCTCTAATGAATAATTGGAAATCTAAATCTATGTAACGATTAAGATGAGATAATTAATATATTTAGTCATTTTTTTTATGGCAAGATTGCAGAACGATTACTTCATTCCAGATTAAACAAAAGAAATAAAAAAAAAAATACATATATAAAATGAGTAAATGCTTGGTTTAACATATATATGTATTGTTATTAGATTTCTGTCTATTTCAGTGACAAGGTTTAGTGACAACAGTCCTTCTATTCGGTTTTTGTGAAAAAGAAATGTAATCTCTTAAGCATTTCAATATTTAATATAGAATATCCACAACAGTGACAGTTCTTCAACCTATCTGATAGATACGAAAAATTCCTACCGCTTCATTTGATTAATCAAATTAAGAATAAAAAGAGTAATGGGGTTTCTTGTTCAATCTATTTATTCGTTTTAAATCATTGATGGTTCAATTCGAAAATAAAGATATATTTTGATTTTTTTCTGATGATCGAATGGAGTCTTTACTGTAAAACTTTATTCCCATAATGATGTCGAAAGACGAAACTTTCTCGATTATAAAAATTATGAATGATTCTTTATCAGTTGAATCTTTGGTATTCAAAGAATTCGGAGATGGGATAATCTCTTCTATTGAGTCGCTTGAAGATACGGGGATAAAAATAATTTATTTATCTGTGTTATTTATATTAATTATGTTATTTTTAGATTTCTGTTAGTTTGTTTTTTTTTTTTATAAAAAAGTTGCATTCATACAATAAAGAGGTCTTGCTAAGATTTCTTCATAAAAATCTTTACCAGTCATGTATAGAAGAAAAGGGTATAGATTTTTATGTTTATGTACTGACTGAACCGACGACTATTCATGATTCCATAATTGAATCAATTCCATACCGGCTCCAAATTAGAGGAATTTAAATGTTATGGTAAAACTTCGTTTGAAACGATGTGGTAGAAAGCAACGTGCGACTTGAAGGACACGATCCGGTGTGGATTCTTATTCTTACATCCGCCATTTTTTATAGGAATGAAGGTGCTCTTGGCCCGACATCGGTTGTAGAACCCCTCTTTTTGTTGGGTTGTAATATTATAATTATAGTACATGATGGAGCTCGAGCAGAAAGTATTGATTCAGCTTTCAGGGGCAAGGATCTAGGGTTAATGCCAATCAATAAATTGGAACAACTTCGTAAGTATATCATTAATATAAAAATTGAAAGGATCCGATTCGGTCAAGTTTCAAATTTAAAAGGAAATTTGGTTGGAATTGATAAAACTCTTTCGATTCAAAGTGTATCACGCGGGAATCAACCATTCGTATGATTCCTTAGATAGAAAGAAATAACAAAAGGGGTATGTTGCTGCCATTTTGTTGGAAGGATTAAGAAGCACCGAAGTAATGTCTAAACCCACTGATTTAAAACAAAGAAAAGGATCCCGGAACAAGGAAAGCCCGTTTCCATTGTCTCAATAACTGGATGAGAATTAAAGTAAAAAATCCAACTAGATGCTTATATGTTAAACGAGACAAAAAGGGGGGATTAAAGACTATTCAATAAATGAAATAAATTGCTTAAAGATAAAGATTTGATTTTCTTTTGAGATATTTGAAAAATATACAACTTGAGTTATGAGTACAAATGCTTTTTTCTTTTTTTCTCATCAAGAACGAAGAAAAAATTGAGTTAAATCCTAGTCTAATTGATTTTATCAACCCTTTTACAATTCATTAGAATTCTATAGATAGACAAAACCTCGAAGCATTTTTTCTCGAGCCGTACGAGGAGAAAACTTCCTATACGTTTCTAGGGGGGGTCCATTTACTTAATATCTATCCCAGTGAGCCGTCTATCGAATCGTTGCAATTGATGTTCGATCCCGAAGAGAAGGAAGAGATCTTCGGAAAGTGGGGTTTTATGATCCGATAAAGAATCAAAGTTGTTTAAATGTTCCCGCTATTCTATATTTTCTTGAAAGAGGTGCTCAGCCTACAGCAACTGTTCGGGATATTTTAAAGAAGGCGGAGGTTTTTAAGTAACTTTGCCCTAATCAAAATTAAACAAAACTCAATTAAGGAAATAAAAGGGGGG